AGCGAGTCGCTCCGTCCTCCTGTGTAGATATAGAGGCACCTTTTTCATTCTGTCTGGTCTGTCTATCACCACAAACCTAGTGATCTCACTTCCAAGAAGACGCAGAGCTAAGAGTCAAGATGCGGGTTCATCTGACGAGCTGGATTTTGAAAGAGTCGGGCACTTATGTTTACTAAACGAACAGGCTAGTTGGTTGTCTTAACCATTTAACCAAAGACCAATCTATGTATAGAAAAGAAACCAAGTGAACGAACAAGTTCTCTTAACTAACAAAATTATGTATCGGAAAGGATGTTGGATGACGGAACGATGACTTAATGCTTAAATTATGTAATGGATTTGGATTTTGAGAAATGACGTAAGTGATAGATAGAAAAGTACGCTAATCTTGACAGTTTTCAATTTTCGATTGAGAAAGCGGCAGGCCCAAAGAGCTCTCCAATAGTGCACCGAAACGGAGCCGGAGAGACGGTCAACCTGAGATCGGCTAAGATCGAATTGAACTGTCTTTGATTAGATGGAAACAGATATATATAGAAAGTGTTCCGTGAGTGAGAGGTCAATCACTCTACGCTCTTCTTTCGAAATTCTCGAACATAAGAGCTCTTATCGGCTTGAGGCTTCTTTTCAAGCTGAGTAGAAATTTCATAAGAGAAGAAAGTAGCGTAGAAAGGATTTGGATTCGAGGCTTGCTAAGTGAAGTAAACAAACAAAGAAAAAAAGCTTTCTCCGAGAAAGCGTCTGTTCACGTCAGGGTCCGAAGGAGATGTAGTCACTTTGACTTTTGTCGAGATTTTTTTGGTGTTCAGTGTACCCAACGAAAGGTACAATACAAGAATTTCAAGGACCCGTCTTTCTTCAGCACGAAGTTAGTTGATCGAGAAAGCAAGGACCCATATAGAGCTTAGCCATGAGTAGATCGAAAAGGTCTCGCGAAGCCGGTAATCCTTTGCCCAAGATCCTCTCGGACTGTTGAAGAAGCATAAATCTTTGTTAGTCTTTCTGATAGCTTTGGTCTTTTTCTACCGGAATTGCTGCTTGAAAGAATTACCCAAAAGAGAGGCATATGAATATGTCGAAGAGGCCAGGAAAAACCTGTGAAACAAAGGCCTAAACGAATTAATAAAAATTATGCTGATCTTGTATGTTGTATGTAAAGAAGGGGAAAAGGAGATTCAACGAATGCTTGACGCCGGTATCTATCTATCATCTTAAGAGTTAGCACGAGCTATTTTTATCCCCAATAGCCCCTTTTCATCACAGACTAGGGGATGAATCTCTAGACCTAAAAGCAGTTATGTTATATAAAGCACTGCTGCCATTTCCTTTGCTACCGGCTTATTTCAGTCCTAAAGTCAATCAAGAGGCTAAACTCGATCTATCTTTCCGGCTTAGCCGAACTTCTAAAGAATTTCATCCTTAAGCTGGATAGCCTAAAGGTTAGGCTTAGTTAGTTAAGAGTAATCCCCCCTTGCCTTTGTTTGAGAGCAGTCCAATACCAGTTGATTCATTAGCAATGGTAGCAGGAATAAATCCACTATGCTTTGAGCCAGTTATTCATTCGTTAAGGCTTTTTGCCGGCTCAGATGCTAAGATAGGAAGCACTTCTTATCCATCGGGTGTGACTGAACTACCTTCCCAGAACCCAGAGCATAGCCTTAGACTGATTCGTCTACCCTTCGTGCCTTCCCTTCTCCCCTGGGATAAGTTGAATCTAGCTAATTCGATTTGATCCGATCATCTCTTTCAATCACTGAACACCAACCAAAAGAGGCACTCGCGGCACAAAAACTATATTAAACCTTCTACGCCGCCTCCCATCTCAGGAGGACTTGCTTCTTAGTGCTCCGTTGGACGGGGACTCCTTCTTCGTTTGAATGCTTTGATGCTGTTAATTTCGCCATGATCTACTATTTATAGACAGACGATAGCACCGAATTCGCCCGAGTAAGGCAGGCTCTAGTTCGACTAGCTTTTAGCTGGAACGTGGCTAATTTAACCGGAGATCGTAGTCTCAATCCTAACCGCAGTGAACAGAGGATTTGGCCCAGCTTCTCTGATCTTTCTTGGTAGGAGGGCAAGGCGCCCTCCCTTGGTCTTCTGCTTTCATGTGAACAAAAGGAAGAAGCGGTCGTCTCTTTCCACTTCCATTAGGATCACTTTCATCCGACTTTCCTTCGCCCTTTGTGGCTGCTAGTGAAGTGGCAACTGGATTGCCTAGTGAAATGCTATATCGATTTAAGCGTTATAGATCAAGCTTAAGACTAGGAGTTCCCATTGGAGTTGGGATAGATCTCGTTCACTCTTGAGTTGCAATGTATGCTCGATTGCAGCTATCTTGCTCAGTGGATTGTTAGCCAGTTGCTTTTTATTTTATCTCTTGACAAGGCTCTTCTGCTGAGCGAAGCCTCAAGCCTGGCTACTTTCTTTCGAGACGACTAAGTAGTCCTCTCTTCTTTCTTCTCTTTCTAAAAAGAGTGAAACTAAATCTCCTCACGCCATCCCACGCTACCGAACCAGACTAGCTCCGTCTATGGGTCCTTAACCTGAATTCCTCTAGCTCTCATTTCGCGCATGCGCTTGGCGCTCTTGCCTTAAGAACATCCAAGAGGAATTGAACCCCTTCCTGGTCTTTGAAGACTAGAATCCAATTGATGTCCCCACCCTTCCCCTCCTCCTTCCTCCGTTTCTTTAGCTGCAAGGGAACCGTCAGGTTGTAGTGGTTGAAGTAGAGCCAAGCAGCGATGGACTAAGCGAGTCAAATAACGCTGGTGCGAACCATGTTGGATGACGGGTGAGGGTGAGAAAGAAGTCCTGCTCTGCTGCCCTGTGTTAAGCAAAGTGAGTTTACTTCGTATCAGGCCATGTTATTCAGTCTCATGGAACTAAACTCTTAGATGCAGCATGCAGCCGCCTCCATCCATCGGCACATCCGCCCCAGATGCACGCTTAGCCGCATTGTTCATCTTGAAAGGGAGCCGCGAGGTGCTGTCATGTCAAGCCCAAGGTTCGTTCTACTGCTGTCAAATTTCTGCCATTTACACGTCTTGGTGGGGGGTCTTCTTGCAACGATCTTCGTTTCTTCAGGAATGGTGTCGGTCAATTGGTGTATAGGCCATCTCGGTCCAGTTTAGAATTGACCTCTATTTTAAATCCCGCTTCCTTGTTAGCTGGGAAACCCCTCCTCTATGAAGCAGAGAATGATCGATCGAAGACTGAGAAGATAGAAGAAGATGTTTTAAGCATCGGTTGCGACATCGAATGAGACTTATCCAGGGAGCAAAGACTCCGGTTGTCTTTCGTCTTTGAAGAAGTCAAACGCAGCCTAAGCCTAGAAAGACGCTACGAAGCGGTCGAGGGTTGAGTGAGGGCCAGTGGTTGCGAATATTGAATTCCATGTGCTAGATATCCCTGCTTCTTTTAATCTGTTACTGGGTAGGCCATGTAACCATGCCTTTGGGTGCGTGCTGTTCCTTCTTCGTTACAACAAAAGATCAAGATGCCAAGAGATGGGGGAATTCTGACTATCCATGGAGATGCTGATAGGGAGACAGCTTTCTTCGAGGTGAAGGATGACAATGCAGGATAGAATCTAACCGGGTTCCAGTTTGTTAATGCTATACTATAGAAAGGGAAGACCCGAACTTTCTACTTGAATTGATCTTGGCAAGGTGCGAAGCGCTCTTAGCGCGCAAAGCAAGCAGCGAAAGAAACGGTCTCCTATACAGCAGCAAATTCAAGTAAATTAGAAGATTCCGCGATATTATTATTATATATATATAAATACACTGACTATTTTGGTTCTAGGATATTCCCATTCTTCTCCTTCCAAGTGAGTTATATGCAAGGCCTTTTTTTCTTCTCTTGTCGCAGGAGCGCAGTCTTCCTTAATTAAAAACTTTCTTGCTAACTTCAGTCAAGAGCTGAATTTCTGACTCGAAAAGTGACTCACGAGCCTATTTACGTGGTGGAAAAGTCCCCGTCTCCCCCCTTCCAATATCAAATTCTCAATTACATTACAGAAAGAGAAAAAAGAAGGGCAAAGACCGACGAAGTAAAGTATGCCAAAGGCCCGTTACAGAACAACAAGACTAGGGGCTGCCTCTTGATCTTGAACGCAAGAAAGACCACTGTCGTTCGCGCGCCTAATTCCTCTCCAGAGGCCAACTCCCATTTTCATAGAACTAGGGGAGGGTCAGTTCCTCCGTCGGAGCTATTCAAGACTATCATTGTCCACTAGAATTTGTCGTTCTCTCGCTAATGGATTGAATATTCAATAATAAATCTTGAATTGAAGCTTTCAAACTTTAGTAGGGCAAGCCCTTTATTCAACCATTCCTGCAGCAAGTTGACCCCTCCTCCTTCGGGCAGTCTCTGTTGGAACTCAGTTTCCTCTTCTACTTATGTTAGTTTAGTAGCAAAACCTCTAACGGTCAGTGATCAACTTTTTAGAAAGAGGGATTCACTTTATGTCCTGTAAATGAAGGCCTTTTCCTCCTGGCCTGGCTGTGACTACTTCTTTATTGATTCATCTTTCTAGGTTCAGCCTTAGATTCAATCCCGCTGATTGATCTTTCTCCTTAGCTTATTAGCTTAGCCCCGCTAATCCTCCCTTGAGTGAGATCATATTCTCTCAGAATAATCCTTTACATCCTCTTTCCTGAAGCACGGTCTTTTCCTCAGGTAATCAATCCTCCTTTAGGGCGGAATGACTCTCTCTCTCGTCCAGTTGGTAAGGAGAGCAGGCTGTCTTCCCATTCCCCTATCATCTTAGTCAGCGGAGATGCTTTCGATTCCATCCTAGCTGTCCAATCGGCTAAGTCTGATAATGGAAAGATAGTCCATTCCGTGTGTCGGAAGATCCGCTTGAAGGCTAATTCTAATTAATAGGGTAATCGGAAGATTGTATGGTGCTCTTCTCATAAGAGAAGAAGACGATTATCCATAAACCTTAGCTATCTTCTTTTCCTCTTCCTTGGCCCAAGCCTTCCATTAACAGAAAAGGGGAAGGTATAGCGGCACGTATGCTTTACCATAGGATCCGGGAAAGGCAGGTAGAACAGATTCGTCCGGTGGGGCTCAAGGGTTTAGCGATGAAGAGTGCCAAGCAAAAGGTCAAGACCGGTACGCCGATAAAAGAAGTCCAGTGGCAAGGCCCTTTCAGCCAAGCTAGCGTGCTGAACAGAAAGTCGTAGAGTGATCACAGCTTCTTCTTGAGCAATTCGTGTGACAACATCAGGATCTCGTCGAAAGACCTCCTCCGCCTATCCCTCCCGCAAGAGAGGACTCGTTATGGCGCACCTCTTTTTAGCAGTCTCGTCAATAATAGAAGATTGCCCCTCCCTTTTGTCTTAGTCGATTCCCTCCTCATCTCGAAGTCTCTGGCATTCTCGTCGGTGAAAGCGTTTTTGACTACAATAGGGGTCCTTCTTCTTTAGTATAGTACGTTTATGCTTCTGTCGATTCTGGGTTGAATGAAGAATTTATTTTAGTAGATCTCTAGGTTATGTATAGTATCCCGGGGTAATATAGAATCTAAGTGTTGTTTGAGTCTCCTGTTGATGCAAGCCCACAGCGTTGCTATCACCCTGCTCTCTTTGAGTTCGTGAATGTGTTGTTGAAAATGCATTAGAATAAATCTTTCCGGTATATTGATTGAGCGTGGTAGTGGTAGTTGGTTGGCGATGAGTACGACAGGTACGTTCCTTTTTTTGTGGAAGATCCTAGCATCCTTGGAGAAAAGTCTACACTCTTTTCCAGAAAGGATTTTTAGTAGACTTTTAGCCGATGAGGAGAGCTCAGTGGGAGCTAGAGCACCACTCTCAGCTTCTGTCTGATCGAAATCATCGAAAAGCCATAGGTCGGAGTGATCATGTGCGCCAGTGAAGTAAGTCTGTCCGGAACTGGCAAATCCTAATTGCCTTGGAAAGAAAGTGAAAGAGAAGATTTTTGTGTTGGTGGGACCGTACAAGAAGAGTTGCTTGGTTTGGATGGGTCTCTGATAGCAAAGTTGGCAACTGATCCAATCCAGGAGAGGAGTCCGTCTTTTTCCTTCAATTCCCCCGCGTGGTATTCCTTTTGATTTCCATGGGTGATAAGCCACTATTCGTTCGATAGCGGAAGTCTTCATTTGCTTTACCACTTGTAAATCCTCATAGACTGTTCTAACTAAGGTTATGGTACGCGGCTTCACTTCTGGTCTGGTAAGGCTCATCGGTCTTCTGGCCAGGCATAGAATCGATTCTTTGACCGGCTTTGGTCGAGCAACCGCTACATTTCTGGAACGGCCACAGCCTACATAACTTGTCTCCCTCTTTTCAAGGAAGTCAGTCTCAGACCTTATGTAGTTCTCGGTCCTTTTTATACAGTTCCTGACAGGTGCTTTTTTGGCTCTTCACTCCAGCCCTGAAGTATTCTGCGAGCTCCTTATGTTTAAGTGGGCCCTCCACCCGAACCATTCTTCTTCTTTCGCTCACGCTCTACTCGGTAATTATTTACCATAGCTAAGTAAAGAAGGTACAAACCGAAGAATCTCTTTTTGTACCACTTTATTTTACCAAAAAAATCTCTAGGAATGGGATTTTCAGGGGTACCTTGTAGGGCGCTATGCCTACCAGCATATAGAAAGCAAAAAGCTCGTAGCTTATCGGCAACCCCTTGAAAACCAAACACAGGAAGGGTGAAATCTTGATCGAAAAACCTCGTCACTTCAGCAGCGGATAAAAAATAGAAGAGTAAGAAGTAGTCTTCCATACTCCCCTAACACTCGTTCTATTCGCCAGTTGAACACTGAACCTTTCAAGCGCGGGGATGATGCCCTGACTAGAACCTTTCTGAGTAGCTATTGAGCCTATCCTATTAGCTTCTTGCCCGCATCCCTTCGCCTTGATATTCTAATAGATCAGTCTTCTTCGCCAAGTAAGAACTTCTATAATAAGGTGAGCCCATGACTTTGACTTATAAGATTCGGATTTCTAATCAATATCAAAGTCAGCAACCTTTTCTAAGAGGCGGTGGCTTCCTAGCCCCAGGACTGATACCGTACTCACCGACCGAAAGAACAAGGATGAAAAGCCACTAGAACACTGAAGCTTTCAAGCCCTAAGAAAGAGTCCCATTCAAGCTCCTGTTCCTAGATAATTTTGGTAGTACTCGATTGATTGCCTTTCCTTCTTCTTCCCACTAAACGAATCCCCGTGCTTGAGTATGAGTAGAAGTGGCTTCCTATCTTCGCCCTCTAGCGTTCAATCTCCACTTTCATTTTCCCGGGATTTTAGGCTGCAAGTCCATTTCCGCTCGTAGATGGGATCTCAAATCGGCCTTTTTGCGTTTTACCGGGAAAATTGCTTGTTTTCGGATTTCTCTTCCTAAGGCAGCATCTCAATGTGATAAAAATCCCCAACCCCCGTGTTTTGGGCTTGTTTTTGATCGGATTGGCAGGTTTGGAGTGGAGGATAAAGACTTAGATTCTGATTCAGTGCCCTTCTGATTCTGTGCTGTCTGAACAAAGTATGCAAGCAACCCCCTATTCAATCAACTACGGAGATTGAGTTACCTGTCTTCGAACCTAAACTGGCTCACTAGCCCACAAACTTAGATTGGAATGGATTGTGAATCGGATTAAATAGTTCATGAGCTTGACTAAACCGTACTCTCTATTCGTTCTACTTGAGCTATCTCGCCACTTTCGGACTTAGCCTGAGACTTCTAACAAACGGCCCGTTCGATTTTCACTTGATCATGAACTCCTCACTCCAATCGAGATGAGTTAAAATCGCTACTCCTCATTCTTCATGAGCTAATTCACTCCTCACTCCAGGAAGTGAGCTACTAGAATATGAACTCTATTATCAGTTCATTCCAGGGCGTAGAAGAAAGCTAAGAATGAACATTTCATTGACCTACGGGTAAAGCACACGGGCAGGGCTTTCAAGCCCCATCCCATTGAACGGAAAGATGAACTAATCCGTGCAAGCATAAGAGGGCTACCCTGACTAGAAAAGAAAGCCCATCTCCTTCCTAAAGAAAGAACCTTCCACTATCGATACGGAACCCATTTCTCGTTCACAAATGAGTTGATTAGCTTATCACGTGGCCTGATATGATCAATTTCGTGGCTCGCTATCCTATAACAAGCAGTTTCTCCTGAACTTCCTATATTCGTTACACTCTAAAGGACGGTAGATACACACACTGTTTCAAGTCAATTTCATTGAACCTTATCTGGCTCAACCCACAGGTCAGATTTCAAACAAACCTATCGATATACTTGACCTGACTCGCTTTCCTCACTCCGTCCCGGCTTAGGAGAGATTGAGCTTGACTAGAGCATTTCTTTGCCCGATAGCGCCTTCATTCCTTCTTTTCAAGATGTTTAGTGCTTTGCTTACATTACACCTCTGGTCTATCAAAGTTTTTTTCATCGTCAAAGAAAAAATGCCTCTTCAAAAGAGAATCTCGAAGAACTAGACAATACTTAACTTACCAGCCTTACTAGGCAAGACAGAAACCAATCCTAGAACTACAAGATGATACCTTAGAAGCGACGCGACTTCTCCTAACGACAAGTAAAGGCATACCCTCCAATAAAGGAGAGCGGCTTTCCCTCTATTAGAAAACAAGAATGGAAGTCAAAGTGGGAAAGGAGAAAGCTCAACCGCGTGGCACAAAACAGTGGGTTTGGGGTCTTTCTGGATGAGCTTGAAGCTGAGGATTGTTTTAGGGCAGTATCCGGTGGAGAGGACTTCGGATACATGTCATTCCGGTCGGTGACTCCTTCTGTCAATGTCTTTCTTTCTGTCACTGGCCAGGCTCTGAATGAAATAGAAATCCCGTTCGTTCACCCTCAGACTTGAAAACGACTAAGCTTTTTGCCTTGCGACTTACTTGCCTCTCTCACTCAAGATAAGGTCAGGTGATCCCTTTCTGTCTCCTTCTCAGTTAGGTCCAATAAGTCCCTTCCCTTTCTCCGATCAAGAAGCCCCCTGATCCCTTTCTTTGTCTTTCATCCTCCCTGAACAGAAAGAATAAGTAAGGCCCCGTTTTTTTCTAATAAAAAAAAGAAAGGGCGAAGCGCCCGTTTGAAGTGGCGAAGGCCATATAGTAAGAAAGAAAGTACGTTAAGGTTACGAAGTAAGGTCAGCTGGGAAAGCTCAGGTTATGAAATCGCTTAGCCATTAATTAAGTAGTAGTGAGGCGTCGGTACGGAGCCTTACACTGTGGACCGAGACTACGCAAAGGTAGAACACCATAGAAACTTCGCTGACTTTATAGAATAGATTTCGCTACGCTCAATAAGAACCCGGAATAGCTGAAATCGGTTCGTGTTCCGCTTCCAAACAAAGTCAGTCGTCTTTGCCCAAGTGTGAACTGCGGACGACTCTCCAGTGGTTCCATTCCTTCTTACTTGACTTCTGGGTCAACCCAACCCGAATGGGAAGAAGGGGGTCAGCCAAACAGCGGTCCACTTTTTACATTTGCTGAGGCAGACCAATCGGGCATTTTAGAAAAGGGAAGGGAACTTTTATCACCGAAGGAGGCAGTAGAAATGAAGGAGGCGGGAAGCTACCGCTTCTAGAATGCAAGCTTATCCTTGACTTTTTTTAGAGCGTACCGCTATTGAAAAAAAAGGTTGATGGATGAAGTAATCGGAGTGACAAATGATTACGGTTGCGGAAACCGGATAAAGTCGGGAACCGTCGGTTACCTTTTGAATCAAAGTAGCGCCGAGTACTTCGACTACAGGGGGGAGGGAAGCTTCGTAGACAGCTTCGCGTCCTCGCCGCTTCTTTCTGGCGACTAGCTTCTCAAGTGGGTGGCTTGGTAAGCAAGCTACCTTCAGCATCGGTAAAATCCCTATCAATAAGAGGCCGGAATGGTGGGGAAGGAGGCCCTCCCTACTTCAATGGAAAGGGGGGAATCGCCGTTTCACAGCCGCTCCTCTACAACTAACTACCTTTCGCCCAACATGATCACGAACGAAGACAGAGAATTGCGTAGA